ATTCCCCATACTTTCCTTGACGCTGGCATAAGTTAATGGTGGAGTACATTCGACGCGTTACCCACCATGCCGAGCGTTCACTCTAATGGGCTACTGGTTCTTTTTTTTTTTTCCTTTTCAATAGACATTTCACAGTGCATATAATCTATTGGATTAAGGTGGGACTCTCAACCTGTTCACGTACTAACGTTCCATTAATGAAAGATATTCATTTATGAATAGCATAACTGATTTCAAGAGCATAATAGTGAAATTTTTCTCCTAACATATCATGAAGTTTCCCCCTCGGGTTTTGCAGGTTAAACCCCCCCTACCCCCCCACACTCCTGAGATACCGTTAATCCTGTAAACCCCCCGGAACCAGGAAGATCTCATGAGCGCATTTTTCCAAAAAGTTGTTTGTAGTATTTATAATATTGCAAACGTTAACGTAGCTTAACTAAAGCATAACACTGAAGATGTTAAGATAAGTCCTAGAAAGACTTCGTAAACACAAAGGCTTGGTCCTGACTTTACTGTCAGCTTTAACTAAACTTACACATGCAAGTATCAGCATCCCCGTGAGAACACCCCACAGTTTTCCAACCCGAAAACAAGGAGTAGGTATCAGGCACAAATAATTTTAGCCCACAACACCCCGTTTTAGCCACACCTTCAAAGGAATTCAGCAGTGATAAACATTAAGCAATAAGTGAAAACTTGACTTAGTTATAAGTAAAAGAGCCGGTAAAACTCGTGCCAGCCACCGCGGTTATACGAGAGGCTCAAGTTGACAATTTAACGGCGTAAAGCGTGATTAAGAAACATAAAAACTAAGGCCGAACGCTTTCATAGCTGTTATACGCACTCGAAAGAATGAAGTTCCCCTACGAAAGTGGCCTTAATATATCTGACTTCACGAAAACTGTGGAACAAACTGGGATTAGATACCCCACTATGCACAGCCGTAAACTTTGATAAAACCTTACTTTTTATCCGCCCGGGGACTACGAGCAAAAGCTTAAAACCCAAAGGACTTGGCGGTGCTTTAGACCCACCTAGAGGAGCCTGTTCTAGAACCGATAACCCCCGTTAAACCTCACCTTTTCTTGTTAATCCCGCCTATATACCGCCGTCGTCAGCTTACCCTGTAAAGGAGATTTAGTAAACAAAATTGGCTCAGCCTAAAACGTCAGGTCGAGGTGTAGCGAATGAAGAGGGAAGAAATGGGCTACATTTCCTAACTCAGGAAATAACGAAATACGTAATGAAACAGAGTATTGAAGGAGGATTTAGCAGTAAATAGAAAATAGAGTGTTCTATTGAAACTGGCCCTGAAGCGCGCACACACCGCCCGTCACTCTCCCCGAGCCTATTTCTAACTTTAACTAAAACCCTACTTCTGGTAAAGGGGAGGCAAGTCGTAACATGGTAAGTGTACCGGAAGGTGCACTTGGAAAAATCAGAGTGTAGCTAAAAAGTAAAGCATCTCCCTTACACCGAGAAGGTACTCGTGCAAATCGAATCATTCTGAAACCCAACAGCTAGCTTAAATTTAACTTTAACACAAAAATATTTATAACTCCTCACATCCTTAATATTAGAATTAAATCATTTTCCCGCCCTAGTACAGGCGATAGAAAGGGCCTCAATAAAGCTATAGAAAAAGTACCGCAAGGGAAAGCTGAAAGAGAAATGAAAAACCCAGTAAAGTCAAAAAAAGCAGAGACTTACCCTCGTACCTTTTGCATCATGAATTAACAAGAACATATTAAGCAAAAAGATTTCTAGTTTAAACTCCCGAAATTAAGTGAGCTACTCCGAGACAGCCTAAAACAGGGCAAACACATCTCTGTGGCAAAAGAGTGTGAAGAGCTCCGAGTAGAGGTGATAAACCTACCGAACTTAATTATAGCTGGTTGCCTAAGAAACGAATAGAAGTTCGGCCTTCATTTTTCTTAAATTAAACATGAGAATTCTACACGAAACCAAAGAAAAATAAAGAGTTATTCATAAGAGGTACAGCTCTTATGAACTAAGAAACAACTTTACAGACAGGATAAAGATCATATAAAACCAAGGTTAATGTCTCGGTGGGCCTAAAAGCAGCCACCCGTAAAAAAGCGTTAAAGCTTAAACATTCTTTTTCCTATAATACCGATATTTAATCTTACTCCCCTAAACCCTATTAGGCTATTCCATACTTTATGGAAGAAATAATGTTAATATGAGTAATAAGAGAGAACCTCTCCTAGCACAAGCGTATTTCGGAACGGAAAATCCACCGAGAATTAACGTACCCAATAAAAGAGGGAACTGAAGTAAAAATAGACAACTAGAAAATTCTTCAAACCTTAACGTTAACCCTACACTGGTGTGCAAACAAGGAAAGACTAAAAGAAAAAGAAGGAACTCGGCAAACATTATATAAAGCCCCGCCTGTTTACCAAAAACATCACCTCTTGAAATTTAAACATAAGAGGCCCCGCCTGCCCTGTGACTAACGTTTAACGGCCGCGGTATTCTGACCGTGCAAAGGTAGCGCAATCAATTGTCTTTTAAATGAAGACCCGTATGAATGGCATAACGAGGGCTTAACTGTCTCCTTTTTCCGGTCAATGAAATTGATCTCCCCGTGCAGAAGCGAGGATAATAACATAAGACGAGAAGACCCTATGGAGCTTAAAACGCAAGAATAGACCAGACCAATAAACTTAAGTTAACAAAACAAACCAACTGGCCCCTATTCCAGTGTTTTTGGTTGGGGTGACCACGGGGTAACATGAAACCCCCGCGCAGAACGAAAATACAATTTTCTTACTCAAGGGCGACAGCCCTAGAAACCAGAACCTCTGACTATTTGATCCGGCCAGGCCGATTAACGAACCGAGTTACCCTAGGGATAACAGCGCAATCCTCTTTTAGAGCCCATATCGACAAGAGGGTTTACGACCTCGATGTTGGACCAGGACATCCTAATGGTGTAGCCGCTATTAAGGGTTCGTTTGTTCAACGATTAAAGTCCTACGTGATCTGAGTTCAGACCGGAGTAATCCAGGTCAGTTTCTATCTATGAAATGTTCTTTTCTAGTACGAAAGGACCGAGAAGAAAAGGCCAATGCTTGAAGTAAGCCCTCCCCCCATTCAATGAAGACAACTAAATTGAACAATGGGGCATAGGCTTACTTAGGCAAGATAATGCTGTGTTAGAGTGGCAGAGCTCGGATAATGCAAAAGACCTAAGCCCTTTAAACAGAGGTTCAAGTCCTCTCCCTAACTCATGCTATCAACCTTCTTACTTTCCATCATTAATCCATTAATCATGATCGTTTTCGTCCTTTTAGCCGTTGCTCTTCTTACATTAGTCGAACGAAAAGTATTAAGCTACATACAATATCGGAAAGGGCCGAACGTGGCAGGCCCCTATGGGTTACTTCAACCCATCGCAGATGGCCTAAAACTCTTTTCTAAAGAGCCCGTAAAACCCGCAACATCCTCCTCCCTTCTTTTCCTTGCTGCCCCCGCCCTAGCCCTCGCCTTAGCCTTAACTTTATGAACCCCTATACCCATGCCTTTCTCCATAGCTGATTTAAACCTAAGCATCCTATTTCTTCTAGCTATTTCAAGCCTTGCCGTTTATTCAATCCTGGGCTCGGGTTGAGCCTCCAATTCTAAATACCCTCTTGCCGGGGCCCTACGGGCAGTAGCCCAAACAATCTCCTATGAAGTAAGCCTTGGCCTAATTCTTCTTAGTGTAATCATTTTTGCAGGCGGATTCACTTTACAAAATTTCACCACAGCACAGGAAAGTATCTGACTTATTTTCCCGGCATGGCCTTTAGCCGCAATATGATATATTTCAACCCTGGCAGAAACAAACCGAGCCCCATTTGACCTAACCGAAGGGGAGTCCGAGTTAGTCTCCGGTTTCAATGTAGAATACGCAGGAGGCCCATTCGCATTATTCTTCCTAGCAGAATACGCAAACATTCTGTTTATAAACACTCTTTCTGCTGTAATTTTTCTAGGGGCTTTCCTGTCACACTCATTCACTGAACTAACAACCCTAAACATAATAATTAAAGTAACCTTTCTTTCAGTCTTATTCATTTGGGTCCGAGCTTCTTACCCCCGTTTTCGATATGATCAGCTAATACACCTGGTTTGAAAAAATTTCCTCCCTCTCACCCTAGCTTTTATTGTTTGGCACATATCCGTCATTACTGCTTCAGCGGGCCTCCCCCCACAAATTTAACAGGAGCTGTGCCTGAAGCAAAGGGTCACTTTGATAGAGTGAATTATAAGGGTTAGACTCCCTTCAACTCCTTAGAAAGAGGGGGTTTGAACCCCACCTTAAGAGATCAAAACTCTTAGTGCTTCCGCTACACCACTTCCTAGTAAAGTCAGCTAATTTAAGCTCTTGGGCCCATACCCCAAACATGTTGGTTAAAATCCCTCCTTTACTAATGAGTCCTTACATTATAACAATATTTCTATTTTGCCTGGGTCTAGGCACAATAGTAACTTTTTCAAGCTCTCACTGACTTCTGGCATGAATGGGATTAGAAATTAATACCCTGGCTATTATCCCTTTAATAGTGCAACACCATCATCCCCGAGCTGTAGAAGCAACTACTAAATATTTCCTAGTTCAAGCAACCGCCGCCGCAACCTTACTATTTGCAGGCATAATTAACGCTTGAACTACCGGCCAATGAGACATTAATAGTATAACTCACCCCATTTCATCAACAATCATAACCTTAGCACTAGCGTTAAAACTTGGGCTAGCCCCCGCCCATGTTTGACTACCAGATGTCCTGCAAGGATTAAACCTTAACATCGGACTAATTCTCGCCACTTGGCAAAAACTGGCCCCTTTCTCCATCCTTCTTCAAATACAACACCCAAACTCCTCATTACTTATTTTTTTAGGCCTGCTGTCCACTCTTGTGGGTGGCTGAGGAGGCCTAAATCAAACACAACTACGTAAAATTCTTGCCTACTCATCAATTGCACACCTAGGCTGAATATTGCTAGTACTTCAATTCTCCCCAAATATAACCCTTTTCACACTACTCCTTTACTTCATTATAACTTATTCAATTTTTTCTGTGTTCTCACTAAACAACTCAACAAGCATTAATTCCCTGACAACTGCTTGAACTAAAGCCCCCGCTCTCTCAGCATTAACCCCCTTGATCCTTCTTTCATTAGGGGGCCTCCCCCCGCTTTCCGGCTTTATACCCAAATGAATAATTATCCAAGAACTGTCCCACCAAGGAATGGCATTAATTACAACTATCGCAGCCTTATCAGCCCTACTAAGTCTTTACTTTTATTTGCGGTTATCTTATGCCATAACTCTGACTTTCTCCCCAAACAACTCCACAGGGGTCCTTAACTGACGACTCTCCGACACAAATATTAACTTACCGTTGGCAATCTCATCTTCAGCCACAATACTACTCCTCCCGATAGCCCCTGCCATGACCTCTATTATTATGCCCTAGGGACTTAGGTTAAACTAAAACCAAGGGCCTTCAAAGTCCTAAATAGGGGTGAAACTCTCTTAGTCTCTGATAAGACTTACAGGACACTAACCCACATCTTCTGTATGCAAAACAGACACTTTAATTAAGCTAAAGCCTTACTAGACAGGTAGGCTTCGATCCTACAAAATCCTAGTTAACAGCTAAGCGCTTAAACCGGCAAGCATCTGTCTACTTTCCCCGCCTAGCCGGACAAAATAGGCGGGGAAAGTCCCGGCAGGCTCTACCCTGCGACTTTAGGTTTGCAATCTAATATGTGGACACCTCAGGACTCTGGTATGAAGAGGGCTCAAACCTCTGTACATGGAGCTACAATCCACCGCTTACCTCAGCCATCATACCTGTGGCAGTAACTCGTTGATTTTTCTCGACTAATCACAAAGATATTGGCACCCTTTATTTAGTCTTTGGTGCTTGAGCAGGAATAGTAGGCACTGCCTTAAGTCTCCTAATCCGGGCGGAACTAAGCCAACCCGGGTCTCTTTTAGGGGACGACCAGATCTATAACGTAATCGTAACCGCACACGCCTTTGTAATAATCTTCTTTATAGTAATACCAATTATAATCGGGGGATTCGGCAACTGACTTGTCCCACTTATAATCGGCGCCCCAGACATAGCTTTTCCTCGAATAAATAATATGAGCTTTTGACTTTTACCCCCCTCTTTTTTACTATTATTAGCCTCTTCGGGTGTTGAAGCCGGGGCCGGCACAGGATGAACCGTTTATCCCCCTTTAGCAGGGAATCTTGCCCATGCAGGGGCATCAGTAGACCTAACCATCTTTTCTCTACATTTGGCGGGTGTTTCCTCTATCCTTGGGGCCATTAATTTTATTACTACAATTATTAACATGAAGCCCCCTGCCATTTCACAATACCAAACACCCTTGTTCGTCTGGGCCGTAATAATCACGGCGGTCCTTCTACTACTATCCCTTCCAGTACTAGCAGCGGGTATTACAATATTACTTACGGATCGGAACCTAAACACAACCTTCTTTGACCCTGCTGGAGGTGGGGATCCTATCCTGTACCAGCATTTATTCTGATTTTTTGGGCACCCTGAAGTATATATCCTTATTCTCCCAGGGTTTGGTATAATTTCACACATCGTGGCCTATTACTCTGGTAAAAAAGAACCATTTGGTTATATGGGCATAGTCTGGGCCATAATAGCCATTGGTCTTCTAGGGTTTATTGTGTGAGCACATCATATATTTACAGTGGGCATAGACGTAGACACTCGAGCATATTTTACGTCTGCAACAATAATTATCGCCATCCCTACTGGGGTAAAAGTCTTCAGCTGATTAGCAACCCTGCACGGCGGCACTATTAAATGGGAAACACCACTCTTATGGGCCTTGGGGTTTATTTTCCTTTTTACTGTGGGCGGTTTAACCGGCATTGTCCTAGCCAACTCCTCACTAGACATTGTTCTACACGATACTTATTATGTTGTTGCCCACTTCCACTATGTCCTATCAATAGGCGCCGTTTTTGCCATTATTGCTGCATTTGTCCATTGGTTCCCCTTATTCTCGGGCTATTCACTGCACGATGCTTGAACGAAAGCTCATTTTGGAGTCATATTCCTTGGAGTTAATCTCACCTTTTTCCCTCAACACTTCCTAGGTTTAGCAGGAATACCACGACGATATTCTGACTACCCAGATGCTTATACCCTATGAAACTCGGTATCCTCAATCGGCTCTTTAATCTCACTTATTGCCGTAATCATATTTCTTTTCATTATCTGAGAGGCATTCGCAGCTAAACGGGAAGTTTTATCCGTAGAACTAACTACAACAAATGTCGAATGACTCCACGGCTGCCCTCCCCCCTACCACACCTTTGAAGAGCCTGCCTTCGTCCAAGTCCGACACTCCTAAGTACTCGAGAAAGGAAGGAATTGAACCCCCATAAGCTGATTTCAAGTCAGACACATCACCACTCTGTCACTTTCTTAATAAGACATTAGTAAAATATTACCCTATCTTGTCGAGATAGAATTACGGGTTAAACCCCCGTATGCCTTGTATATGGCTCATCCGTCTCAATTAGGATTTCAAGACGCAGCTTCCCCTGTAATAGAAGAACTTATTCACTTTCATGATCACGCACTAATAATCGTATTTCTTATTAGCACTCTAGTACTTTACATTATTGTCGCAATGGTTACTACAAAACTCACAAACAAATACATCCTCGACTCACAAGAAATCGAAATCATTTGAACACTTCTTCCTGCTATTATTTTGATCTTAATTGCCCTGCCTTCCCTACGAATCTTATACCTTATGGACGAAATTAACGACCCTCATCTTACAATCAAATCCATAGGACATCAGTGGTACTGAAGTTACGAGTATACGGATTACGAAAACTTAATGTTTGAATCCTATATAATCCCCACTCAGGACCTCGCCCCTGGCCAATTCCGCCTATTAGAGACAGATCATCGAATGGTAATCCCGGTTCAATCCCCTATTCGAATCCTAGTCTCTGCAGATGACGTCCTCCACTCATGGGCAGTTCCTAGCCTTGGCGTAAAAATAGACGCAGTTCCAGGGCGCTTAAACCAAACCGCATTCATCGTCTCTCGCCCAGGCATTTATTATGGGCAATGTTCTGAAATTTGTGGTGCTAATCACAGTTTTATACCCATCGTAGTAGAAGCCGTCCCACTTGAACATTTTGAAAACTGATCCTCAACTATACTCGAAGACGCCTCGCTAAGAAGCTAAATAGGGCATAGCGTTAGCCTTTTAAGCTAAAGACTGGTGACCCCCAACCACCCTTAGCGAAATGCCACAACTCGACCCAGCGCCTTGATTTTACATCCTAGTTATCTCCTGATTAGTATTTATTACATTCATCCCTTCTAAAGTGTTAGCTCACCAAGTTCATAATGACCCTAACGCCCAAAGCACAGAAAAACCAATAACAAACCCCTGAAACTGACCATGATAGTAAGCCTTTTTGATCAATTTATAAGCCCCACACTCTTTGGTATTCCATTAATTGTCTTAGCACTGGTCCTCCCCTGACTTTTACTCCCCGCCCCTTCCCTGCGATGATTAGATAACCGCCTTTTGACTTTACAAAACTGATTTATTATTCAATTTACTAGTCAAATCTTCCTACCTATTAGTCGAAACGGACAAAAATGAGCAGTCCTTTTAACATCCTTGATGATTTTTCTTCTATCACTAAACACCCTAGGATTATTACCTTACACTTTTACACCAACAACACAGCTATCTATAAATATGGCATTTGCCGTACCATTATGACTAGCCACCGTTATCATCGGCATACGTAATCAACCCACAGCCGCCCTTGGGCACCTTTTACCAGAAGGAACCCCCACCCTTCTTATCCCGATTCTCATCATCATCGAAACTATTAGTCTATTTATCCGCCCTTTAGCCTTAGGCGTCCGACTAACCGCCAACCTAACGGCGGGACACCTTCTAATTCATCTAATTGCTACCGCCGCCTTTGTACTTCTGCCCTTAATACCCACCGTAGCTATTTTAACTACAACCTTACTTTTCCTACTTACCCTTTTAGAGGTGGCCGTCGCTATAATTCAAGCCTATGTCTTCGTACTACTCTTAAGCCTTTACTTACAAGAAAACACTTATGGCCCATCAAGCACACGCTTATCATATAGTAGACCCAAGCCCATGACCTTTAACAGGTGCCGTAGCCGCCCTATTAATAACATCCGGACTAGCAATTTGAATGCATTACCACTCCACAGTTTTATTAGCTCTGGGGTTAGTCCTTCTTTTACTAACTATATACCAATGGTGACGAGACATTGTACGTGAAGGGACATTTCAAGGCCACCACACCCCTCCCGTACAAAAAGGATTACGCTATGGTATGATCTTATTTATCACCTCTGAAGTATTCTTCTTCCTCGGGTTTTTTTGAGCATTTTACCACTCTAGTCTCGCCCCTACCCCTGAACTAGGAGGATGCTGACCCCCAACAGGAATCACCACCCTAGACCCCTTTGAAGTGCCCCTACTAAACACGGCCGTCCTCCTAGCTTCAGGCGTAACAGTCACCTGAGCTCACCACAGCATTATAGAACGGCACCGAAAACAAACCATTCAAGCTTTGGCTTTAACCATTCTCTTGGGCTTTTACTTCACTATTTTACAAGCAATAGAGTACTATGAAGCCCCCTTTACAATTGCAGACGGAGTTTATGGCTCTACCTTTTTCGTCGCAACAGGTTTTCACGGCCTTCATGTTATTATCGGCTCAACATTCTTGGCAGTATGCTTTATACGACAAATCTCCTACCACTTCACATCAGAACATCATTTCGGATTTGAGGCCGCTGCCTGATACTGACACTTTGTCGACGTAGTATGACTATTTTTATATATCTCTATCTACTGATGAGGCTCGTAATCTTTCTAGTATAACTTAATATAAGTGACTTCCAATCACATGATCCCGGTTAAAATCCGAGGAAAGATAATGACTTTAATTATAACAATGATATTAATTCATATCACCCTCTCGGCCCTACTCGCCCTAGTCTCATTTTGACTCCCGCAATCGACACCTGACCATGAAAAATTAACCCCCTACGAATGCGGCTTTGACCCCACAGGGTCAGCTCGTCTGCCTTTTTCCCTACGATTTTTCTTAATCGCCATTCTGTTTTTACTATTTGACCTAGAAATCGCCCTTCTCCTACCCCTGCCCTGAGGGAGCCACTTTTTAAATCCTGTGATAACATTTTTCTGAGCATCAACCATTCTTATCCTCCTTACCTTGGGCCTTATCTACGAATGGGTTCAAGGGGGCTTAGAATGAGCTGAATAGGCGGTTAGTTTAATAAAAACATTTGATTTCGGCTCAAACATTTATGGTTAAAATCCCTAACCTCCTAATGACCCTCTTTCCTTTCACCACTTCCTCGATATTTATCCTAGGCTTGATTGGCCTCACTTTTCACCGAGTCCACCTACTCTCAGCCCTTTTATGCTTAGAAGGAATAATGTTATCCCTTTTTCTCGCCCTTTCTCTATGAACCCTACAATTCAACGCTACTAACTTCTCAGCTTCTCCTCTACTGCTTTTAACATTTTCTGCATGCGAAGCTAGCGTAGGCCTGGCTCTATTAGTAGCCGCCGCTCGTACCCACGGATCAGACCGCCTTCTCACCTTAAACCTCCTACAATGTTAAAAATTATTTCACCTACAATTATGCTTATGGTGTCAGTCTGATTCATCCCCTCCAAAAAAATATGGTCGACTACCTTAATATATAGTTTAATTATTGCTATAACTAGTTTGAATATTTTCTTCATTGAAGAGACAGGCTGGGCCTGCCTTAGCCTCTATATAGCAACAGACAATTTATCTACCCCCCTACTAGTCCTCACGTGTTGATTACTGCCTTTGATAGTTATTGCAAGTCAAAAGCATATTGCCCCAGAGCCTATCAACCGCCAACGTACATATATCTCCCTTCTCATATCCCTTCAACTGTTTTTAATTATAGCCTTCAGCTCTACAGAAGTGATTATATTCTATATTATATTTGAAGCTACTCTTATTCCGACCCTTATTATCATTACACGCTGAGGAAATCAAATAGAACGCCTCAACGCCGGAACATACTTTCTCTTTTATACACTAGCCGGCTCCCTTCCCCTGCTAGTAGCTCTTATACTTTTACAAGATGTCACAGGTACTCTTTCCTTTCTATCATTAAACTACCAACCAACTATCAAACTACAGTCCTTTTCAGATGTAATTTGATGGGCCGGTTGTTTAATCGCTTTTCTAGTCAAAATACCTTTATACGGGGCCCATCTTTGACTACCAAAAGCCCATGTAGAAGCCCCGATCGCTGGGTCAATGGTTCTTGCCGCGATTTTATTAAAACTCGGAGGTTACGGTATAATACGAATCATAGTAGTACTTGAACCCTTAAGTAAAGAAATAGCATACCCATTTATCATCCTAGCCCTATGGGGACTTATCATAACAGGAACAATCTGCTTACGCCAAGCCGATTTAAAATCCCTAATTGCCTACTCATCCGTCAGCCACATGGGCCTGGTTGCCGCAGGCATTTTAATTCAAACCCCCTGAGGATTCACAGGAGCACTAATTTTAATAATCGCACACGGTTTAACATCTTCAGCCCTATTTTGCCTAGCAAACACTAATTATGAACGAACCCATAGTCGTACAATGCTATTAGCTCGAGGCCTACAAGTGCTTTTACCACTAATAGCTGCCTGATGATTCCTTGCAAGCTTAGCCAATATGGCACTGCCCCCCCTACCTAATTTAATGGGGGAACTAATAATCATCTCTTCTTTATTCTGCTGATCTTCTTGGACTATTATCCTCACCGGCCTGGGAACCTTAATTACGGCAGGCTACTCGTTATTTATATTTTTAATAACACAACGGGGGCCCCTCCCAAACCACATTATTGCTATAGACCCCTCTCATTCGCGAGAACACCTTTTAATAATACTTCACCTAGCCCCTCTCCTTTTATTAGTACTTAAGCCCGAACTAGTCTGAGGGTGAACTATCTGTAGACATAGTTTAATCAAAACATCAGATTGTGATTCTAAAAACAAAGGTTAAAATCCTTTTGTCCACCGAAAGAGGCTCGACAGCAACGATGACTGCTAATCCTCGCCTCCCCAGTTAAACTCCGGGGCTCATTCGTCACCGCTTTCAAAGGATAATAGCTCATCCATTGGTCTTAGGAACCAAAAACTCTTGGTGCAAATCCAAGTGACAGCTATGCATATTTCATCCGTAATAACCACTAGCCTAATTTTAATTTTTTTTGTCCTATTTTATCCGTTACTCACAACACTTAAGCCCACCCCGACCCAAGATCAGTGAGCTACAAGTCATGTCAAAACCGCCGTCAAAACGGCCTTTATAGTTAGCCTTTTGCCATTATTCATGTTTACAAATGAAGGGGCCGAAACAATTATCACCTGTTGATCATGAACTAACACCTTAATATTTGATGTAAATATTAGCCTGAAGTTTGACCTTTATTCTCTAATTTTTACCCCTATTGCCCTATACGTAACCTGATCCATCCTAGAGTTTGCGACCTGATATATACATTCGGACCCCTGAATAAACCGATTTTTTAAGTACCTTTTAATCTTCTTAGTTGCCATAATTGTCCTAGTGACCGCTAATAATATATTCCAAATCTTCATTGGGTGGGAAGGAGTAGGAATTATATCGTTCCTTCTAATCGGGTGGTGGTATGGCCGAGCAGATGCCAATACAGCCGCCCTTCAAGCTGTAATTTATAACCGCATCGGGGATATTGGGCTAATTCTAGCAATAGCATGAATCGCTACCAATATAAACTCCTGGGAACTTCAACAAATATTTCTCTTATCCAAAAATATAAACCTCACGCTCCCTCTTTTAGGCCTAATTTTAGCCGCAACCGGAAAATCCGCACAATTTGGCCTTCACCCCTGACTGCCCTCCGCAATGGAGGGCCCCACGCCGGTATCCGCCCTACTTCATTCCAGCACAATAGTCGTAGCAGGCATTTTCCTGTTAATTCGTCTAAGCCCCTTGCTAGAAAACAATCAATTAGCTCTAACCACTTGTCTATGTCTAGGGGCTTTAACTACGCTATTTACCGCTACATGTGCACTAACTCAAAATGATATTAAAAAAATTGTTGCTTTCTCGACATCTAGTCAACTTGGACTAATAATAGTAACTATCGGGCTCAACCAACCTCAACTAGCCTTTTTCCATATTTGTACACACGCATTCTTTAAAGCCATACTTTTCCTATGTTCTGGTTCAATTATTCACAGCTTAAATGACGAGCAAGATATCCGTAAAATAGGAGGTATACACCACCTAACACCTTTCACTTCTTCTTCCCTAACTATTGGGAGCCTTGCCCTTACAGGAACTCCGTTCCTTGCCGGATTTTTCTCTAAAGATGCAATCATTGAAGCTTTAAACACCTCATATATAAACGCCTGAGCCCTAATCTTGACCTTAATTGCCACTTCATTTACAGCAATCTACAGCCTCCGAGTTATTTTCTTTGTTTCTCTAGGAAACCCACGATTTACCGCCCTGCCCCCTATTAATGAAAACAACCCAATTGTCATTAACCCTATTAAACGATTAGCCTGAGGAAGTATCCTTGCCGGCCTGCTCATCACATCACACATGACTCCCATCAACACCCCGGTTATATCCATGCCATTTATCCTAAAAATTGCCGCCTTACTTGTCACCATTACAGGTCTCTTAATAGCCCTGGAACTAGCCTCTTTAACTACAAAACAAATTAAAATCAAACCAAACACTGGTTACCACCACTTCTCAAATATACTAGGCTACTTTCCTACTACTGTCCATCGCTTTGCCCCAAAAATCAACCTCTATTTAGGGCAAACAATCGCCACACAAACCGTTGACCTGGCATGATTAGAAAAAACTATACCTAAAGCCACCTCGGCAATCTCCCTACCAGCCTCCAAAATAATTGACAATTTACAACAGGGGATAATCAAAACCTACCTGTCCTTTTTTTTTATTACAACTTTATTTTCTACTATTTTTTTCATAGCTAAATAGCCCGAGTCACCCCCCGACTCAACCCACGAGTAACCTCAAGCACAACAAACAACGTAACTAACAGGACTAAGCCCCCCAACACTAGCAGCCACCCTCCGCAAAAATAAACTATTCCGACCCCACATGCATCCCCTTGTAAAACATAAACTTCAGCAACTTCCCCTGTGATTTCTAATATTTCTAAATACCCCCCTTCTCAAGCAATTAAACCCCCCGCCACTACTAAAAAGACATAGAATAATGTAGAACCAAGAACAGTACCACCTCCTCAACCTTCCGGATAAGGCTCAGCAGCCAAAGCAGCCGAGTAAGCAAATACTACAAGCATGCCCCCAAGATAGATTAAAAATAAAATTAATGATAAAAAAGAGGCCCCATAACTAGCTAAAATACCACAACCAGCTGCCGCAACCACTACCAACCCAAACGCAGCAAAATAAGGAGAGGGATTAGACGCAACAGCAGCTAAACCAAGAATCAGACTAAACAAACATACACAAACAATGTATAGCATAGTTTCTACTAGGATTCTAACCAAGACTAGTGACTTGAAAAACCACCGTTGTATTCAACTACAGAAACCCTAATGGCAATCCTACGAAAAACCCATCCCCTAGCTAAAATCGCAAACGACGCCCTAGTCGACCTTCCTACCCCCGTAAACATCTCTGGATGATGAAATTTTGGCTCTCTCCTAGGGTTATGTTTAATTGCACAAATTTTAACAGGCCTATTCCTAGCTATACACTACACCCCTGATGTTTCTGCCGCTTTCTCATCAGTTGCCCATATTTGCCGAGATGTAAACTACGGCTGATTTATTCGCAATCTTCACGCTAACGGCGCCTCATTTTTCTTCATTTGTCTGTACCTACACATCGGCCGAGGGCTGTACTACGGGTCTTACCTTTACAAGAGTACATGAAACGTGGGGGTAATTTTATTCCTTCTTGTAATAATAACAGCTTTCGTCGGATATGTTCTCCCATGAGGGCAAATATCCTTCTGAGGAGCTACTGTTATTACGAACCTCTTATCAGCAGTACCATATATTGGAAATACCTTAGTCCAATGAATCTGAGGGGGATTTTCAGTCGATAACGCCACCCTGACCCGCTTCTTCGCATTTCATTTCTTGCTTCCATTTGTAGCCGCTGCATTTACAATAGTTCACCTAATTTTTCTTCACGAAACTGGATCAAATAACCCTATTGGGCTGGACTCAAACGCAGAAAAAATCTCTTTCCACCCCTACTTCTCCTTTAAAGATATTCTAGGCTTTGCAATCATGCTATTCGCATTAATTTCTCTATCACTATTCTCTCCCAACTTACTGGGAGACCCAGAAAACTTTACACCCACAAACCCCTTAGTCACACCACCCCATATCAAGCCAGAATGGTACTTCCTATTTGCGTATGCCATCCTTCGATCAATCCCCAATAAACTTGGGGGCGTAGTTGCATTACTAGCCTCAATCCTTATTTTAATATTAGTACCTTTTCTCCATACATCAAAACAGCGCTCTCTTACTTTCCGTCCTTTAGGACAGGCAGTATTCTGACTACTTGTAGCCGACGTAGTTATTCTGACATGAATTGGAGGCATACCCGTTGAACACCCCTATATTATTATTGGACAGCTAGCGTCCGTCCTTTACTTCTCCATTTTCTTATTTTTAATACCAGCCGCAGGCATCATTGAAAATAAAGTATTTAAATGAAAATGCATTAATAACTCAATGTTAGAGTACCGGCCTTGTAAACCGGATGTTGAAGGTTAAAGCCCTTCTTATTGCTCAGAAAAGAGGGATTTTAACCCTCACCCCAGACTCCCAAAGCCAGGATTCTAAACTAAACTATTCTCTGCCGAGCCCCGCCCCCGCTCGAATATGTACATAAATAGTTATGTACATGTATGTATTAACACCATTCATTTATATTAACCATTTCACGAGTGCTTCCCTACATTACATAAGTATAACATATAATCAAATAGTCCTACCAAGAAAAAATGAAATCGGAAGTAGACTAAAAGCTAACAATGAAAATACAATAAAAATTTAATTCAACCCGGCCGAAATTTAAGACCTAGATATTAAACTCATGAGTGAATATATACCAGGACTCAACAAACTATGATTCCGCCAATTTGCGATGCAGTAAGAGACCACCATCAGTTGATTTCTTAATGTTAACTCTTCTTGAGGGTCAGGGACAGTAATTGTGGGGGTAGTACTTAGTGAACTATTACTGGCATTTGGTTCCTATTTCAGGGTCACTAATTGGTTC